GAAGCAGCAACCCTTTAAAGAGTGCGTAATAGCTCACTGGTCAAGTGATCCTGCGCCGAAAATGAACGGGACTAAGTAATTTGCCGAAGCTGTGGGATGTTTATACATCGGTAGGGGAGCGTTCTGTATTAGTTTGAAGCATTAGCGAAAGCGGGTGTGGACAAAACAGAAGTGAGAATGTCGGCTTAAGTAGCGAAAACATTGGTGAGAATCCAATGCCCCGAAAACCTAAGGATTCCTCCGGAAGGTTCGTCCGCGGAGGGTGAGTCAGGACCTAAGGCGAGGCTGAAAAGCGTAGTCGATGGATAACAGGTTAATATTCCTGTACCGTTTATTGTTGATATCGAGGGACGGAGAAGGCTGAGCCAGCCGGATGTTGGTTACCGGTTGAAGTATTTAAGGTGTAGATGGATAGCGAAAATATCCTGAGCTAAGATACGAGTACAAAGTGCTAAGGCACTAAAGTGGCTGATGTCATACTTCCTAGAAAAGCTCGCAATATCTTAAATAATAAATGCCTGTACCCTAAACCGACACAGGTAGGTAGGTAGAGTATACTAAGGGGCGCGAGATAACTCTCTCTAAGGAACTCGGCAAAATAGCCCCGTAACTTCGGGAGAAGGGGTACCCTTCAAAAGGGTTGCAATAACCAGGCCCAAGCGACTGTTTATCAAAAACACAGGTCTCCGCTAAGTCGTAAGACAATGTATGGGGGCTGACGCCTGCCCAGTGCCGGAAGGTTAAGGAAGCTGGTTAGCCTTATAGTGAAGCTGGCAACTGAAGCCCCGGTGAACGGCGGCCGTAACTATAACGGTCCTAAGGTAGCGAAATTCCTTGTCGGGTAAGTTCCGACCCGCACGAAAGGCGTAACGATTTGGGCACTGTCTCGGAGAGAGGCTCGGCGAAATAGACTTGTCTGTGAAGATGCGGACTACCTGCACCTGGACAGAAAGACCCTATGAAGCTTTACTGTAGCTTGGAATTGGGTTCGGGCTTTTCTTGCGCAGGATAGGTGGGAGGCTAAGAGAATAATCTTGCGGGATTGTTGGAGCCAATAGTGAGATACCACTCTGGAAAAGCTAAAATTCTAACCTTGAAAGCCGTTATCCGGCCAAGGAACAGTTTCAGGTAGGCAGTTTGACTGGGGCGGTCGCCTCCTAAAAAGTAACGGAGGCGTGCAAAGGTTCTCTCAGGCTGGTCGGAAATCAGTCGTAGAGTGTAAAGGCATAAGAGAGCTTGACTGTGAGACCTACAAGTCGAACAGAGACGAAAGTCGGCCTTAGTGATCCGGCGGTACCGAGTGGAAGGGCCGTCGCTCAACGGATAAAAGTTACTCTAGGGATAACAGGCTGATCTCCCCCAAGAGTTCACATCGACGGGGAGGTTTGGCACCTCGATGTCGGCTCATCGCATCCTGGGGCGGTAGTACGTCCCAAGGGTTGGGCTGTTCGCCCATGAAAGCGGTACGCGAGCTGGGTTCAGAACGTCGTGAGACAGTTCGGTCCATATCCGGTGTAGGCGTTAGAGTATTGAGAGGATTTCTCCTTAGTACGAGAGGACCGGGAGAGACGCACCTCTGGTGTACCAGTTATCGTGCCAACGGTAAACGCTGGGTAGCTAAGTACGGAAAGGATAACCGCTGAAAGCATCTAAGTGGGAAGCCAACCTCAAGATGAGTACTCTCATCGTTTTAAACGAGTAAGGTCACGGCAAGACTAGCCGTTATATAGGTATCAAGTATAAGTGCAGTAATGTATTCAGCTGAGATATACTAACAGACCGAGGACTTGACTAAAATTTGCTGTATTATAAAAATAAAATTCTAGGTTTATGCTTTGGTGCCAATAGCACAGTGGAACCACTCCGATCCATCTCGAACTCGGTTGTTAAACGCTGTAGCGGCAATAATACTTAAGGGGAAGCCCTTTGGGAAAGTAGCTCAGTGCCAAAGC